CAAATCACGAGAATGTGTATTTTTTTTCTCGAATTTCTCATTGAGAGGGAAAGGATTAAATCCTTTTAAGAAATAAAGTTTTTGATCGGAATATGAATAAAACCGAAAGACCCTTTAACTATTTAAAGGGGTAATAGAACGAATCACACTTTTACCACTAAACTATACCCGCTACACTATGATTATTGTATACAAATGGACCTTTTGTCGAACAAGATAATTGAGCACCATCAAGATAGGATCATCAAAGAATCATCAAAATGAGAGTGTTGCGCTTTTGGGGAGATCCAAATTGAACGAGATTCCGAAAAGAGGCTTTATTTACTTTATTTAAATTTAATTTCAATTAAATAACTCAAGTTTGTTCTTTTCTTGAAGAAGATGGATACGGATCGAAAAAAACACTAAAATCATAAGAGAAAAATGCATTGTGGAAGAATCGAAAGTTTTTTTTTTAGTTGGGAAAATGAAAATCAAATGTAACAAGAAAAAGAATGGACATAGTCTTTCTTCTTTTTGTTGTTGCTTGAATATTTTCTATTCAATTCTATATAATAATAGAATCAAAAAACAAGAATTTTGGTTTTCAAATCAGAGAAATGATTATTTCTCTATAATTTGTTGGAACAAATTAAGGGCCCGGCTAGGTACTGACCAGGCCAGGCCGTCAGAATAAGAAGGGTCTTTCGAACAAAATCAACACAAAGGGGTCTTCCTTCTTTTTCTTTAGTTCGAGATTGTTGGCGCGTTCGATTCCCTCTTTTAGATAAAGGAAATTCCCGATTTGTAGATCTCTCTCTCTAGATAATAGAATAGAGAAAGAAGGATTCCTTACATTATGTGTAATGTAGTAATTGTCTTTTGCAACTGGGAGAGATGGCTGAGTGGACTAAAGCGTCGGATTGCTAATCCGTTGTACGAGTTATTCGTACCGAGGGTTCGAATCCCTCTCTTTCCGTTTCCGTTGATGACTTGATTTCTTTTTTTCCAATTTTGGAAATCTTAGTTAAATGTGTGGAATAGATAAAATCCTACGAAAATTGGAAAATTAACCAAGGAAAACCCTATTGGATTTTATTCTTCGCGTCCAGGATTACGCCCTGGATCATTAGATAGGAATCCAAAGATAAAGAGAGAAACAAAAAATATCACTACGGTATAAACGAAGAGTTTCAGAGTAAGCATTACACAATCTCCAAGATGGTTTTTTGGAAAAAAAAAGAGAATAGATCTTCCATTTTTCTACCACATATCCTATTTTGACACCAAGAAATGAGGTTTTTTCTAGATTCTAGAAATAGAAATGAATTGTCCAAAATTCATTTGTTTTTCATTAACAAAAATTTTCGTTTATATTCAAAATAGATAGTGTGGGAGACCCTAAATAGGGTTAGGGTCTTTCACTGGAAAAAGGGCCAAAATGAGGAAATGGGGGTAAGCCGGATTTATGATGACTATCCAAGAATTTCAGTGTGCGAATCGAGGGTTCATACTCTAAAACTTCTCCGATTTTCTCAATTGTTAGAATTTTTTCTCGAAGAAATCATGCATTTTCTAGGATATTAATTATTATAATTCAATTAAGGATCTCATCGAAAACTTACAGCAGCTTGCCAAACAAAAGCTAAGAGAAAAAAAAGCAGAGGTATGGCTGGCATAATATCTACGATTGGATTCAAAAAGGCATAGGCTTCGGGCAATTTGCCGAAGAAAAAACTACTCAAATAAAGGGCAGAATTAATACAGATCAAACTAACGATATTAAGCATAACAGACATTTTGTTCTTGGAGATAATTACATTTTGATTGAGTTTTTGATATAAGGAAAAAGGAAGAAAGTAAGTAAGGTAGACAAAAAATCCTTCTTTTTCTTTGAACCCACCCAATTCAAAATCCTCCAATTCTCAAAGGAGAATAGAAGAAATCATACTTTCATACAATATGTTAATTGAATTCTATGTAATGATCAATAAATGAAGTTGAATTCTATATCTATATGTATCAAAATCTTAGTCCCAATCTATTCTATAGATATAGAGATATTTGGACTGGAGTTGACAAACAACCAATACCAATATTATTCTTTCGTAGTGTAGATTCGAAATTGAAATGGGGCGTCGCCAAGTGGTAAGGCATCGGGTTTTGGTCCCGCTATTCGGAGGTTCGAATCCTTCCGTCCCAGCGCAGAGCCTTTTTTTTTAGGCTCTATTATTGCCCTAGAAAGAAGTAGGGGAGTGAATAGGAGTTAATCCACATTCCATATTAATTTCACTATCTGTGTCTCTTCGAATCCGATTAACAAATGATCAAGTTCCATATTATATAGAAATCTGCTATGGAGCCAATGTTTTTCTTGGAATCTCATTTTTTTTAGGTATTTGGTGTAGGTATTTCGTGTTTGGCTCTAATGAAAATTGGAAATCTATGTAACGATTGAGCCAGGGGGGATTTATCCTATCGCTTTTATTCACTTTATGACAAGAGTCGATTATTGAACTATTACTCAAACCCCATTTAAACAAAAGATATATATCATATAAAATGAGGAAAGGTTAGCTTATAGGGTATATAGCGTTCTATTTCAATGATAATCATTTTGGGGTTTTTGTGAAAAAATTTGTGATCCCTTCAATTCTGAAATGATTTCCATTCAATATTCTAGAATATCTATAATATTGACAACTGTTCAGTCTATCTGATAGATACGAAAAACCCCTCCTATTTTTTCGATTTTGATTTTCGAAATCAGATGAAAAGAATAAAGATTCAAATCTTAACTTACATCATTTTTTTATACATTTCATGAAAAAAAAATTGGATTTCTTGCTTCTTTTCTTTGATCTATTTATCGATTTTAAATTTAATTGGTGATGATTAAAAAAGAACGATGGATCTTCATAGGAAGATCAAACGTGATGCTTATTGTCCAACTTTCTTCAAAGTAAATCAAACCAATGAAGTGGAAATAATGATGTCTAAATAGGACACTTTTCAATTTCAAACCAAACGTTTTTCATAAATATTTTGAATAATTCCTTGTAAGTGGAATGGACTCAAAAGGTAGGAAATCATTTAATCTATCCTATTGATTCACTTGAAGATGCCGATTCAAAAAGTGAGTCGTTTATCTATTTCTATTTTTCCGAATTACTCATTTTTCTAAACTGAAAAATCTATCAATTCGAAGTATATCCAAATAGGAACCACCTAATTCGATTCGAATCTACTAATTGAATTAAGTAGATTCTGTTTGGGGCGTACCCTAGATTAGTAGTAGATTATTAGATTCGATTAGTAGATTCGAGTCGAACTCGAATTGGGTAAAATCAAATTCGAATTGGGAAAATTCAAATTGGGTATTTGGGTATTCAAGCCAAGGCCTACGGAATGGAATTGGGTCTTGTCAGGGCCTATCTAATTCTAATTTCTCTAACCGAATTTGTCTTGTCTAATTCGTCTGGCCTAATTTCTCTAACGCTACCCCGAGTTTATTATATCCTAATTGCATCCAAGGTTTCAAGACTTCATTTTAGAATGGGGCCAATTTCTAATTGGGTGCCCTCTCTTTTCTTTCTATTTTCTATATATTTTGATCTATATTAGATATGTATGTTAAAGATGCTGTCTTGCTAAGACTTTTCAGAGAAATCGTTCCACATATCATATATATAAAAGTTTATATTACGATGTCTATGGACAGCTGAACCAATGACTATTCATGATTCCATAATGGAATCAATTCCATACCGGTTCCAAATTCGAGGAAATGTTATGGTAAAACTTCGTTTGAAACGATGTGGTAGAAAGCAACGTGCGACTTGAAGGACACGATCTCTTGTGGATTTTTACATCCACCATTCTCGATTTATTTAGGAATGAGGGTGCTCTTGGCTCGACATTGTTTGTTCTGTTACACTTGAACCCTGCGTTTTTTGTTGGGTTGTAAATAGTCCACGATGGAGCTCGAGTCGAAATGATTAGTTCATTTCTCGGGGGCAAGGATCTAGGGTTAATGCCAATCAATCAATTGGAACAACTTCGTAAATGTATCTTCCATATATAGAAATTCAAAGGATCGAATTCGAGCAAGTTTCCAATTCAAAAGCAAAACTTCTTGCAATTGATCAAACTTTTTCGATTCAAAGTGTATCACGCGGGAATCAACTGTCCATAGGATTTTTTGATAGAAAGAAATCCAAAAAGGGTATGTTGCTACCATTTTGAAAGGATTAAGAAGCACCGAAGCAATGTCTAAACCCAATGATTTAAAGGATAAAGGATCTAAGAACAAGGAAACACCATTTTAATGGTCTCGACAGTCTCAATAACTGGATCAGACTAAAGAATCCAAATAGAATTTGAAACAAGACAACCAAATGGGAGTAAAGACCACTCAATAAATGAAATTGACTACAGATTTTTCCTTTGAGCTATTTGAGAGTTATCCAACTTGAGTTATGAGTACGAATGGTTTCTTTTTAATTTTTAAGAAGAAAAAAAAAAGACTGAAATCATAGTCTAATTGATTTTATAGGCCCCTTTGTCATTTAATTTATTATTAGAATTGCATACATAGACAAAACTTCGAATCAAATCATTTTTCTCGAGCCGTACGAGGAGAAAACTTCCTATACGGTTCTAGGGGGGGTATTGTTCATCTACATCTATCCCAATGAGCAGTCTATCGAATCGTTGCAATTGATGTTCGATCCCGAAGAGAAGGAAAAGAGCTTAGAAAGGTGGGCTTTTATGATCCAATGAAGAATCAAACTTATTTAAATGTTCCTCTTATTCTAGATTTCCTTGAAAAGGGTGCTCAACCCACAGAAACTGTTCAGAATCTTTTAAAGAAAGCGGAAGTTTTTAAGGAACTTCCCTCTAATCAAATGAAATCCAATTAAAGAAACCAAACCCCAAGGGGGTGGCGACTTGTATATAATTTTGTATAATTTTTCTCTACTTTTTTTTGATTCCCCCCTTTCTGTTGTATTCGTATCTATTTATCATTGTTTCCGTCGATCCGATGGACAAAAAAAGCTTAGTTTTTTGATCTTATCAATACCCAATTCGGACATTTCCTTCAAATGTGTGGTTTTCATTGGAACTCGACTAGCCAATAAGGAATCTACTTTTCTTATTCTACTTAGATTGATTAGATTGATAAAATACAAAATACATTAGGGACTACAAATCCGAAATTTTTTGAATTCTTCCATTCGATCTATGTAGATTAAATCTATAGTATCAATCCAAGACAATTTTGAATATTATTGCATTGTTAAATTGAAATTCATTGAATTTCAATTTAACAATGCAATTTCTTTTGTTTTTTTCCACTGTATTCTTTTCTCAACATTTATATTGACAAGAGTGTATTGAACAAATATAATTCATCGTGATAAGTGAACTGGGTCTATTTATTTCCGTTCCATAGGTTTTTTACTTTACCGTTTACCTTATTCAAATCATACTTTCGTTAATACAAGATTTTGATTGAAAAGGGGTAGATAACATAGGAGGTGCTCTATCCATTTTTTCAATTTTGTATATTTATTTTTTCTAAGAATTTTTTGTATTTTCATCTAATCACTTCATTTTGATCTTTCGAATCCATTCGAAAATCCGTTTTTTTAGATTTGTTAGCTCAAAGGTTTGATTAGCTCGTATAATTTCCTTTTTCTTGGTTTGAATTGAATTTCATTGATTTTGATTCTATCTATACACTACGCCCTTTGTTGAAATTTTGTTTAATCTATATTATCTTCGGGTTGCTAACTCAACGGTAGAGTACTCGGCTTTTAAGTGCGGCTAGAATCTTTTACACATTCGGATGAAGTGAGAAATTCGTCCATACCATTGGTAAAGTTTGGAAGACCGCGACTGATCCTGAACGGGAATAAATGGAAAAAATAGCATGTCGTATCAATGGAGAGTTCTGAGGATATCTCAATTTGATGGGATCGGTACAAACCCCTCTTCGAATTCTTGGAACGGAACCAAATAAAGTTTGGTCGAATGAATAAATGGATAGGGGCCCTCTGGCTTCAATTAATTATCAGAAAGAAAAAGCAACCAGCTTCTGTTCTTAATTTGAATAATTTCCCGATCTAATTAGACGTTAAAAATAGATTAGTGCCCGAGACGGGAAGCGCTTTTCCCCCATGAGTGGATTCGATCTTTTTTTAATGAATCCTAACTATTGGCATTCTCTATTATGGAATGGAGATGTGTGTGTAAAAGAAGCAGTATATTGAGAAAGAAAATTTTTTCCGAAATCAAAAGAGCGATTAGGTTTAAAAAATAAAAGATTTCTAACCATCTTGTTATCCTATAACATAGACGAATTAAATGAAATGAATGGAAAAAGAAAGGGTAGAGAATCTGTTGATAAGTTTACCTGTCTCCGCGGTATCTATTCTTACTAGAATACCCTGTTTTGACTGTATCGCACTATGTATCATTTGATAACCCCCAAAATCTTCTACCTTTGATTCAAATCGAATTTCAAATGGAGGAAATCCAAAGATATTTACAACTAGAGAGATCTGAACAACACAACTTCCTATATCCACTTATCTTTCAAGAGTATATTTATACATTTGCTCATGATCGTGGTTTCAGTAGATCTATTTTGTCGGAAAATCGGGGTTATGAAAATAAATCCAGTTTACTGATTGTGAAACGGTTAATTAATCGAATGGATCAAGAGAACCGTTTTCTTATTTCTCCTAATGATTCGAACCAAAATCCATTTTGGGCGTGCAACAAGAATTTCTATTCTCAAATTCTATCAGAGGGGTTTGCTTTTATTGTGGAAATTCCATTTTCTCGAAGATTAATATCTTGTCTAGAGAAAAAGATAGTCAAATTTCAGAATTTACGATCAATTCATTCAATATTTCCCTTTTTAGAGGACAATTTTTCACATTTAAATTTTGTATTAGATATACTAATACCCCATCCAGTGCATGTGGAAATCTTGGTTCAAACTCTTCGCTATTGGGTAAAAGATGCCTCTTCTTTGCATTTTTTACGATTCTTTCTCAACGAGTATTGTAATTGGAATAGTGTTATTACTCCAACGAAAGCTAGTTCCTCTTTTTCAAAGAGAAATCAAAGATTATTCTTATTCTTATATAATTCTCATGTATGTGAATATGAATCCATTTTCGTCTTTCTACGTAACCAATCTTCTTATTTACGATCAACATCTTCTGGAGTTCTTCTTGAACGAATCTATTTCTATGGAAAAATAAAACGTCTTGTGAACGTCTTTGTTAAGCTTAAGGATTTTCAGGCAAACCTACGGTTGGTCAAGGAACCTTACCTGCATTCTATTAGGTATCAAAGAAAATCTATTCTGGCTTCAAAAGGGACGTCTCTTTTCATGAATAAATGGAAATGCTATCTTGTCACTTTTTGGCAATCGCACTTTTCGCTGTGGTTTCATCCAAGAAGGATTTCTATAAACCAATTATCCAATTATTCCCTTGATTTTTT